TGCTTGCTAGCTGTTACGGACTTAGCGATCTCAACGCGGTCCGTGCGGAACTTGTGCTGGCCTGCCCGTCCAGCTTTAATGCAGCTAACTCAGCTTTGCCGCTCAAGGCATCAGCAACATTATTCAACCGTCTCTCTATTAAAAAAAAAAAAAAAGTACTCCTACTCTATTGTCTGTCTTTAGAGTAAAAAAGTACTCCTACTCTTTTGTCTTCCTTTAGAGTAAAACCAATGTCGTTCTCTAGTTAGTATGCTAGAGGGTCACATTAGTCCTTTTATACTGGGTAGTGGCACATTAGTAAAATTCCCCAGAATAGATGCTGACCAACATAGATGGAAAAGCTCTATTCAATGCCGTTCTCCTGCTGTATGTCTTAGGCATTGTGTTACCGAGACCTCTCATAGCAGCTGGAAAGTATAAAATGAGACTGATGTCGTCCAGGGTCGACACCTGCAATAAATATCATTAGCGAAGGTATCGCTGGAAAGTATAAAATTAGACTGATAATAATTGTCGTCCATGGCCTGCAAGATCATTAGCGAAGGTAACGCAGGGAAAGAAAATCTTTGAATGGTACTGATGGAAGATAGACCTGCAGATCATTAGCTAAGGTTTTGCTGGTTAGTTTATAGTAGACTAAGACTCCTTATAGTATACTAAGACTCATGGGTAGCGACAACAGCTATATCATTAGCGAAGGTATCGCAGGGAAAGCCAGTGTTTTACGTCTAACGATTATAAAAAAAAACTAGGAAAGCCATGCATGAAGAATCTTGGTTAAATTTATTGTCTGAGATAGAGAACCAACAAATCTTTTCTCTATGTAAGGATTTCGACGAGCTTTCTTTGGAGGACAAGACAGGTCCTTCTTCGTCTTCATCTTCTTCTTCATCTTCTTCTACGAGTCTAGTGCAACCTTCGTCTTATGGTGCTACCATTCATCGTTTCTTACGCAGTAAAACTAATTCTCAATGGAGCCATTCTATTAGTGAGCTACTACGAGCACCTTTTATAGAGGTCCCTCGCAATTTAATGGAATCATCATCATTCAAGTCATATGAGATTTGTATGGGCTTTGGTCTTCGCTTTAGTCCGGGTATGCCTTATGGGTTCATTATACATGATTTGAAGTTTCCAGTAACCTGGGAAAGGTTGTCTTTCTTAAGTAATTCTCTTGGTTTATCTTATAATAGCAGACCTATTGCTGACCAATTCTTAGGTCATTGCTGTTCCATGGCCGGTTTGCGTGGTTTTCTCAACAAAGAATATCGTTCTATATTGGTGGAGGTAATTAGTTATTATAACGGTATGTATGGGCGTTTCTTGGTTTTGGTCAGCTTGGGTATTGGTTGTACTGTCTGGTACGGGTTTACGCCAGGCACTGCCGATATTCTCCCCGCGAACAGCAGATTGTTCACCCTTTTTGACTCGTATGATCCTTTTTTTAAAATGGACTATTATCTGCCTGGGTTTTATAGGATTTCTTTTGTTGAAAGAAAGGACGTTTCTGAATCGGTGATGTCGGCATTGGAGAATGAGCTTCCTTTTGCAGAGTTCAAAATCCCTGCTAGTGGCCATATCCTTAAGTCTGTAGGTTTAGGTGTGATGGTAGCTTTCTTTCTAGCAGTCGGTCTAGTTCCTAACCTTTCTGGTGAAATGAATGGTACAGTTATAGGATGATTATGATTGGAGTTAGCACACTAACGTTGAGAAGTTTAGTTTATACTCATTGTTCTTCTTTACACTTTCTACCTTCCAGATATTTGAGTACTGTTGAATCTTCACTTGTGCAGCTGTCTGATGATATTGACTTTATCTATAAAGATTTGACAGATAATCTTCAATTTAGTATGTCTAAATACAGATTAGCTCTTATTCAACAAAAAAGAATTTCTGGTAGATACGTTCTATCTCCACTACAAGTTAAGTTCATATGGAAAGAGGATATAACTCAGTTTTTACATGATACGCTACCTTATTGTCCTGATATAATGCTAGGTACTTTCTCTGATCCACATATAATTTATGTGGTTATGCCTAATAAAGACGATGTATTGGTATTAATGGGATTATCACTAATGTTATTTCGTCTTTCTCATGGGCGATTGCCAAAAGATGGTTACAGATTCGAAAATGAGGATGATTCCTTTTATTACAGTCTTCAACAAATGGGAAAGGTGGATAGACTGTACAAGCTTGACTTAATGCCTTCATTAAGCATTATTCCAATCAGTATGATTTTAGATAAGGTTAAGACTTTTGTTACAGATTGTTATGTTTATAAACTCATTTCATCTTTACTTTGTCTACCTATCATTGATGATGATGGAAATCATAGGGAAGATATAAGAAGAGGGGGGATACCACCGGTGGGAGAAATAACAAGGGTATTATTCAATATTGTATTAATGGATATCTTCGATCGTGAGTTTCAAAAAAGGTTTCCGGGAATCCAATTTCTTAGATTAATCAATGAAGTCTTTATTGCAACTAGAAAATATGATGAAGTCAGCTTCGACGAGAAATCAGCATATCAACTATTGAAAGATATCAGTCTCGATGGAAAGATTCTCTCTATTGAACCTGGTGATGATCCAATACCATGTTATTATAAAAAAATGATTTATATAGACTATGATTCTCAGGTACACGTATGCAATCCAATACAATATTATTAGTATCTGGCAAAGTAGAGTGGGATATGAACTTTTGAAAGAGGCATAATCTAAACTATTTTCCATACTGAAAGGAAATGGGCTAGCCAAACCCGGGGCGAGAATGATTACGCAATTGCTCTTCAAAGAATCACACCTGACTTCGCTTCACCTGCTAATCTTACTAATCAGTAGCCAGATTTACCTAATTAGGAGAAGAAGGCCTAGGGGTGCGGTCGATTCGTCTTGCCTTGGCCTTCTTAGCTTCATACTAGATCTAGCCTTCAAGCCATGCCTTACAATAAGACCTATATGTTATGACCCTCGGTTCCCTGAACTTGCTCCCATCCTTTGACTTCGATCCCTGAAAAGTGCTATTCACTCAACCTAAGTAATGAGATGAGCTTTCTCTCCTATCATTCCCTCGGGGAACTTTCGCTAGAATCAGGAAAATGCTTTTGCTTTATAGAGTCAAGTAAGGCAGTAAAGCACAGACATGGCATGCGGGGAATAGGTTGTAACAGCTGATTCTGTAATACCTTATTCTGTAACAGCTCCTTCATGCTTTAGCCGATAGAGAGCAAGGAGGTCAAGAAAGGTTACAGGCAAACCTTAGATAGCTACAGGGGGGAAGGGTAGCTTTCTTTATAGCTTCCAAGAAGGCTAGCAGCGGATCTTCCTTATTCTACGATGCAACTATTGCTCCTTCCTTTGCGGAAAGCGCTTAATCTTAGTAAGTCCATCTTAACTATTCACTCTAAAGTAAGAACATATTTCCTCGAGTAGAATCATATCCAATCTTCCTGCTCAGCCAATCCCCAGTACAAGCAACTACATCCAGTTCATTCCCAAGGAAAAGGGCTACCTTAACTCCCTTGAAAGGCAGTAGATGAGGGATGAACTTTGACTCCTGACTTTACTTCACTTCGGAATGAGATGAGGGAAAGAATCCATATCTATCTGAGACAGCTGAATGCGTACTTACTTCTTCAAGTAATTTCCCATCGAGTGAGATCCCTTGAAAGAGTTACCATATAGGTTCATTGAACTAGTTTCATTCCCACTTCACTCCCTGTTGACTCGTGATAGAGTCACTTTAGCCCTACTAGAAAAAGAATTAATAGAACAGCCATAAAATAAAGTGTTATCAAAAGATTGAATTTAGAAAGGTAGAGGGCAGCTTTTAACATTGTAGCTAGTGAAGTTTCACCGGGGGAGTTATATCATATCTCGCTATGAGACATCCAGTTAGGACGTAACATAGGTCATTTCGCTAGCTCTGGGCCACAGCACCGTCGGAAAGGACCTATGGGTTAAGGGCTACTCACATGCCACGTCTTGCCGATTACTGACCCATCTCATCTTTACCACAGCGGTATATGCTATAAATAGGGAGTTGTCTAACTGGTCGAGGCTTAGAGTGGCCGTATTCGACACCTCCTAAGCCTTATCATGACTTTCATTCTTTCTTGTCTACTATTTGCTCTTACGGCTAGTGCGCTATTGGTGTCCGGGCGCTTAGGGGACGGAAGAGCTAAACCTCACCACACCAAGCTATGGGTGCAAGCATTACAATAGATGCGTATAATCATCTTATAACTGTAAATCTTCTCTTATCCAATCCGCTCTTGAAAGAGAAAAGAGCCATTGCCAAGCACAGAAAAAAAAAAGGAACTTGAAAATAGGATCTTGCAAGCTACTAGGTCAGTTGAGAAATCGGCTGTTGTGCACAGAGTTGTTATCAAATCGGATCTTGTCTCTTTCCTGGTAGATGCATGGGCTCTTTCATTCACTACTTGAGCCCGTCTCCTTACTAGAAAGATTGCCCATTACCTTGACTTATTTGATTCGGGTGATGCCGTAAACTAATCAATAGAAAAGAGTCCCGCTTGGGGTAGAGGATGTGGACTAGACCATTCCCTTCATTAGAAGCGTTCCCCATCTATAACAGCATTCATTCCCGGGAAAGTGAGATCACCACCGCCTAAATGCAGCCGTTCTCATTACCTGAAATGGCTTCCTAAAGGATTGAACTCCCCGGAGCTTTCTTACCATGCCCACCTGAAGATCGAATTACTCCCACTACTGAACCTGCCTTGTAGTAAGATACAGGTGAGCAACCTAGTTTTGAAGCCCCTATCACTCTATCCATTCTCCTTTCGTTCAAGAGCGTATTTGACTCTTTCTTAGACCTCCCCTTGAACACTGAATCCTATACTATAGAAATGGCATTTGACCCACTTCCTTCAGCTTGCCTAAACTGTCCGATGGTAGCGAAGGGGAAGGGTCGGTCTGTCATTCTGTCCTGAGAGTTTAGTAAGGACTTTCAGCTTATCGTTAGAACGCTTTCTCGCGGGCAAGGATAGCTGTCCAAGGCTTTCGTCTCGGGGTAGCAACCGAATCTTAGAAAAGCGCAGACGGGATTAGTGGGAAGGGCTTGGTCGATAGAGATTGCTTTTTCTTTAGAATCCCTATTGAATTGGGCGAGGAACCCTCTTCTACTCATTCATGGGCTATAGGCTACTCAAAGGTTGCTGACTCTGATATTGATTCCCAAAGTGGGCATCCTCCAGCTGGGTCTCTAGTCTTTCTCATGTATTCACTTTCACTTTCAGCAAAGAGGTTTCAAGCAATCGAAGGAGCAATCCGTGGCAGCTCAGCTCGCTTCTCACCCTAGTTACACGGTCCTCTTTTTTAGGAAGAATAAGATAAATCTTACCTCCGTTTTCAAGTTTCAGTCTTTCCAGTGGGCAAGCAAGTTTCCCTCTTACTTAAGTAAGAGTAAGCTCCCATCGAAGGTAATTTAGTATTCTCAGGCGAAGGGGAAGAAGAAGCAGCGAAACGGTAATAGGAGATTGGGGCAACGAAACCTCTTTGATAACGATAGGGCGTGAGCGCAGAACCTCTTTGATCCCTTGTTATGTATTCAGAGAGGTTCAGGTATGACAAGTCAATGAAATGCTCAAATAAGCATTGAAATTGGCCCAGGACAGGAACTACATGATAATAGAACTCAATCAAAGAGGGCAGGTTCGGGATCCACTTCCAATCCAAAAAAAAAGGTCCTCTTAAGCGCATGGTCCTAAAGATTCAATCTCAAAGCGGTACTAAAGATTAGGCAGAAGCAGAACTAGAACTAGAATTCTTCGCCCCTCCCCTTGTACCAAGAAGCAAGTTCAGAACAGAAGGATAAGGGGCTCGTCTATTATAAGTTATTAGTTGACGGGGCTATCTCAGATATCTCGAGTAAGGAAACGGGCTTGATGGGGAAAGATAATCTATTTCATAGGAAGACGTGCGCCAATCCACTTCTTTTCGAACGGTGAAGAAGGATAATCGAATAAGTCAAGGTGCTTCGCTTCCTCTGCTCTGGCAGCTCCTTCAGCTAGCAAGCTATGTTGGTTTGGGCATTTCCATCGCGAAGGATTCAAAACGAGTCCCATTCGATTGAGATTCATTCAAGGGTGTGGTTTGACTGGTGAACTACCTAAAACTCTATCTATTATCAGTTTCACTCGTTCTGTCATCTCATTTCAGCTTTCAACCGCATTTCCACCACGATTTTTATCCAAACGAGAAGCTTTGGCTAGCCGTTCACTCACCCTCGATGGTCTGCCATTTAGTTCGTTCGTTGTAGCAGAGCGAATAAGGTGTCATTCTCAGTCGAAATTCCTTGTATTAAAATGGCATTGATGAGTTAGAGTAAATGCTAATAACATAATAGTATCTGATGCCGTTATTGGCCACCCCGTGGTTTGACTGCCAAAAGGACCACGTGGGTTGGGTGAAGGCACAGTTCTATGTTCTGAATTTCCAACTGGAGATTCAATTGAATTGTTCTTTCTGGTCTTTTTCTTCTCTTCCTATCAACGACCAGGGCGAGGTATCATCTTCTGCCCCAAACGAGCTCTTTGCGCCCTACGATTGCTACTGTGATACTTGTTGGGTGGTCTCTTCTTTGAGGGTCGATTTTCAAAGTGCACTGCACTGACTAGACAAACTAAATGGCACTCAAGCTTTAACCTACCTCATCCACCGCCCTGACGAAATTCAGTAATTCCAGATCTGGGAGCCGCTTCGTTTGGATCCGTGGAACGTGGAACTACCAAGGAAGAGAAGAAGAAGAGAGCATCAACGCCATACCGCTCGGGACCAATCCGAACATTAACTCAAAGGGCGGAGAACATAAAGAAGGAAAACAGGAGATCGGAGAATCGAAAAAAGTATGTTTGAAAGGAGGTGAAACCGGACACTGCAAACTTCTCCCTGCTACACAGAGGAATTCATTCTTCTCAAAATCAGAGACGCTCCGCACCTTGCTTTGCTACCGGGTATGAACTCCTCCCCTGCTTTCGGGCGAAGTCCTTCTTCTTGGCCACTCTATTTTCAATTTTGGAAGAAAATCTTCAACTAGAAATCGGATAGATTAAAGGCCCTAGAGGAGATAGAGAATCGAGTTAGTCAGTCTCCCCCCACCATCTACCCTCCTCAGAGGCTTTCTTTGAGCGCTAAGCTTTCTTCCCTTCGAAAGTGACGGTTGTGCTACTCTTCCTTCGCTGCTGGATTAAGGCTAAGGGATGCTAGAACGGGCCTTGTCGATACCTTTACTGTTAGGAAGAAAAGAATTTATATTCTACGATTGGGGATTATTAAAGGTCTTATTAGCTTATGAAAAAGGATAAGGCAATCTTCAACAACCTGGCTGGCTTTATCCCTTCGCTGAGCTCCTTGCTACCCGAGAATGAAAGAAGATATGTGACTTTGAAAGAGTTTCATGGGTCGTCCCCTTACTCTATTCCTTCAAGGAAGAGCGGGACGCCTTGGCAGCAGCAAAGCAAGACTTCAAGAATTGCCTAAGGGTGAAAATGGTTAATTTTGCCACGTGAAAGTAAGCTTTCCTGCTTCTAGGATGCTTCATAGCGAGGTATGATCTCACTCCACGGAGGAAAAAGCTTTCTTAATTCATTCAAAAGACGGGCTTTCCTAGCTCATATAGTGGAAAGTACCCTTCCCTCACAGCTCACTCTCTCAGGGCATTCTCCGCCTATTCTCTTTTTCTTTCTCTTTCGAGAAGCTTTTCATAGCCGTAGTCGTAGTCAACTTACAGGGGAATCCACTTCTGAGATGGAGAGAATCCCGGGATGTATATGCTCTTTTCAGGGTTGAAGGAATAAGTAAGCGCAGCTATTGGACTTCTTTGTGGTATGGCAGCAGTAGCAAAGAAAGAAGCAGCTCACTCCGCTTCAGGGTGCTAGGAATGAAAGAAGCGGACGATAGACTCGCTATTACAAGTCTTATGAGCCCTATGGGAGAACTGCTTTCCAAGTCTATTACGTTATAACTGCTTGCTTGAAAGCTTGCCTTAGGCTTTCCCTCCATTATAGATTAATTCTTTCCCTAGGCTAGTAAGATATTCTTAGGGCATTTCGGGGCCTCTATATGATCATTCTCCTAACACTTTTGATCTCTATATAACCATTGCCATTGGTAGTTCTCGGCCAGTTTCATTCTAGCCAAAGCCGTAGGCCAAGTCCCGTTGACTGACACTGAGACAAGGGCCGTGGTGTGCGCTGACGGATCATGAATTGCGTATATGACGATTGAAGTGAAATTGGGTAGTTCCATTGTCTGGTCTCTCAAAGGAAGAAAGATGGCAAACAAAGGAATCGAGAGATGAGTAGTTCCTCTGAAGGGCCCCTGGTCAGGGAGAGCAAACTGGAGTTGTTGATTCAGACTACCACGTGCTGGTATTGCTATGACTCACTTGGGACATTCCATCTTGATACGTGGCCGGGCTGCTACAAAGCGAAAGGTAATTTCTTTTTGAGTCATTCCCGAGGGACTCGTCACCTAAGCCGGAAAGAGTCAGATTTAGATCGCCGAATTCATGGGACTTGGGACTTCGATACTCAGGATTTGAGTGAAGTAGTGAAATGAAAATAGAACTGATTCAACTTATCCTGAAACTGGTTCAGCTAGCCCAATGTTAGTCGGACTAGGTGCTCCCCTAGGCTTGAACTGAACGTGGGTAGCATTTGAACGCGTGGAGCAATCGCCCGAAAGAGTGAAAACCCGTTTAAATGGTTGATGATTTCTTGATGGTTGAATGTGACCAGAATCTGTTGCCGATGGTGGTCTACCTTATCTAAGTAGTTATTGATCCCCAGCCAGCGAGTTAGCTGCCTCGAGGACCTCCTCATTTTCAAAGAGTTGCTTGTGACTGGCGATGATTTGCTTTCAGGCGTTGACTGACCTACAAAGCAGCTATCTTAAATGCATAGAAAGCAGTTTTATGCCTAGCTAAGTTGAGTGCTTTCGCACTGCTCAGACTCGCTGGCAGAAGAAAGTCCAACTGAAACCCCACAAACTTATTTGAAACTTTCAGATTCCTCTCCTTCTCCATTCGACATGGCTACAGCCAGACAGTCTTTCTTGAACGTAGGGCAGTTCGTTTCTAATAGATTTAGATCAGGGTCTAAATAAGACAGACGATCTGGGGAAAACTACACTTGCATTCCTTCATGAATGTTATTTCATTTCGGTTGAACAGGTTCGACATAACCCATTCAATTAGCTGCCGCTTTCCTTTACCTGCCACTATAGGTGCGAGTAAGCTGACTGGGCTACCCTCAGATTATATTAGAGGTCAATAAGTGAGACAGAGGTTCCTGCGGAAAGGCGAGAAAGCAAGTCCATCAACCATTCCATTCTGCATTACTTTACTTGGAAGACTAAACCTTACCTAGGGCTTCAAGTAAGGACTTACGGATTGGACAGCAAAGACTGGAAGCAGTAAATAAAGGCTTATAAGGTTTGAAGTTTGAATTGAAGAAAGAAGAAAGAAAACTATTTCCTAGTTCTTTTACCCAATACCAACGTTCAAAAGGACATCCAGTGAAAAAGCGTGAGCCGTTATTTGCTTATGTCACTAAGAAGAAAACACTTTAAAACCTCTCTTACAGTTCATACTTAATCTCTCTTCTTTTTACCTTACCGAAGAAAAAGAGAAAGAAATCATTGAAGTCTTGGGGGAGCAAACGAAGTGAGCGATGACTTCCATCGTCGCTACGCTTTTGTAGCTTATCCCTTTGAAGAGAGGTTTTCAAGATGATACTAAGGAAAAGGTTCTTTTCGTTTTCAAGTTTCTTTCTTCACTGGAAGTCTTTTTTTAAAAACCCCGTGTTTTTTGGTAGCAAGTTAATTTCCCTTCGGAGCGGTAAACTCTTAACCCCAAAAAGTGAGTCTCATATAGCTGCAAAATGACTACTTGATAAAGAAAAGAATTCAACTTGGCCTCCTTAAAGTCTTTCTTTCTCTCTTATTACCGTTGATACTTGATAAAGAAAAGAATTCAGATTGTCCAACGGTTCATACTGAAATGATTTCTTTATAACCTACTATTTTGTAAATGATAGAAATTCAGTAAAGAAGGATAAAGTGCCATCTCCGCGCTGACTTCCTCTGATAGAGACTGACTATTGAAATGAAAGAAAGTAAATAGAGACGGCACCTACGCTATCTATTGAAGCTTACTTTACTATATATTTAAATAAAGACAAGACAGTAAAGGGACATACACGCTGACTACTATTTTAGTCTGACTAGCCCGTAGGCTGTTACCATTCTCCCTGCCCTTTTAGAAAGGGAAAGAGAAAAGGCCGGAAAGCGGGTAAGAAGAGAATCTCTCACCTTACACTCTGACTATTACTAATAGATTCTTAGGGGTACCTAGTACTTATTCGATTAGTCTTCTAAATAAGAATTACCGTATGTCCTGTCAATTCAATAGTGTCTGGCTTCCCGGCTGTACTTTTGTGACTACTTCCCCGGGACTGAACTCTAGGTAAGGCCCTCAAGGTCAATAAGTAAGGAAAGAAAACGACTAGGCCTCCTCCTCTAGGTTGACTCTAGGCTTCTGACTCTTCTGGGTCAACCTCCTCAATGAAGCAAGGAAGAAGGTGAGGAATTTCATCTAAGGCAGGGCAGGCAGTTTGGGGTTGAAGAATGGGATGAAAGTAAAGAAGAAGGTAAGCTTCTCGATCCTAGCTTCTTCCATCGCTTTTTCGGAATACGGGATAGTACGGTAGTAATGGGCGGAATAAGTGGGCTGGTCCCCGGTTGCCCAAATCGACTGTTCATTCTCTACAAGATGGCTTTCTGGGTCAGACTCTTCTCTTTATGGCTATGGTCGAAAAGAAGACATGCTCTTGAGCCCTTTCTGTACACTCCTCTCATGCCGTGGATGGACTGTTATATTGACCCGGGAACCGGGCTTTCATAGTCGCTGGGGCTAGAGTCTTTGACAGTGTCTTTCCATGCTCGTTCAAAAAGTGAAGTGTCAGTAGGTCATTGAAGAAGGTGAACCTCTAAATGGCGTATACAAGAGGGAGATCAAATCCAATTCATATCGTCTGAGGATTGTCTTGCGCCTAAGCTAGCTGTATTTTAAGCTTCATGGAGATCCTTCGATCAACCTTCCTTTTATTTAGGCAGCTAGGAAAATGCTGCTCACAACTTTGCTCGTGTCCACTATACACAATTGGCAAGGCCAGTCCAGTTGTCAAGTCAGTAGTACCATACATACCCTCTTGAAACCCAGCTCTTCGACCATGCTATGACTAGGGCAATACCCTTAACCATTAGTCCCATACCCTCCCTTAGCCTTTCGCTTTCTGCCCTAGGTTGTGAACCCGACATGGTTTGCGTGATTTCATATGGGTTTTTCAAGTGAAGCAGGTGACATATATAAGATAGAGCGTGTGGATCTGTTCAAAAGAAGTCACCCACTAGGAGAGTCGCTTAGATAGTATGCCTCGACCGGAAGACAGTCTGTCTTTCCCACAGTGCAGTTGACGTAGGGGAGTCCAGTTTTTGATGAATGAGAAGGTGATCTCTAATCGCTGCTTTTGCTGTCCCCCTTTCTATACCTCAAATCTCTTCTGCCGACGCTGCTACCTACGAAAAAAGCGGAAAGAGGGCTTGAGGATGACTTCCCTCATCGACTGGGAACCCCAATGCTTTGAGGTGGCTGACGTAGCCTTTAAACGAAGCCCTCCCCCATTCCCGGTATCTTATAGTGGATGCCATTCCTATTTGTCCCTGACTCAACCCCCTTACCTGAAGGAAGGACGGTCCTAATTGAACTCCGTCTAAATGGCTTGGTTGATGTCAGAATAGAGGCGTCAAAAGTGCGGCTAGAAGGGTAGATTCTTTCTTAATAGAGGCAGCTCATCCCTTCTCCACTTTTTCGGGTGCTTTAAGAGCCCGATGAGAGAATGCGAGACCTAATCTTAAGAGGGGTAGCTCATTTACCGATCGGAGTTCCTGCGCTTGAAGTTTCTTTGTTGAAGACAGACGGGCTGACTTGCTTGTTTAGCTTGCCTTTCTAATTCACATGCTATCCGTTCCTTTCTTTCCTTGTTTGTGACCTGCTTTCCTAGTAGGAATTCTTCTGTCTACATACTATTCTCGCTACTACAGAAATAGCTTAAGTGATGTTCTTATCAATATGGGTTCTCCTATGCTTCAGTAGCTATCCTTCTTTTTCAGAGTTATAACTCCCCTGAGGGTAAGGTTCCAGTAGTTGTGCCCGAACTATCTTTTGAGGCATAGCGGTCTACTGAACGAGGCGATAAAGGTGTCGACAATTAGGTTATCCTTCTTTCTGTCTATAGAAAGGACAGGATCACTATGACCTCTGGCTCAAGGACTGGCCTTCATTCATCCCCCGCTACCCCTTTTTTAATGCCTACGGAGAGGTTTAGTTAGCCCCGACTAGGAGATGTGGCATTCTTCAACAGCAACCTCTTCTGATTCACTGTCACAGGCCATTCTTGCAGCAAGAGGGCATTCTCGAACAGCCTAAGACAGGGAACTAAGACTGTGCCATCACCTTAAAATAGAAGTAACTAGACAAGCTCTGTGCGCATTCTATTCCGTCGGTTCTATTGGACTAAGACCCAGAGGCCGTGAATAAAGCCCCCTTTTTCCTTCTAAAGCCCTTCGCTCCACTCATTTTAGCATTTCTAATCAGACCTGGCTGAACTGGGAACGACATAGATCAAAGGGTCGTTCATTAGCCCTACTAGTAAAGGACAGGAAAAAGAGGGATTGATTTCAACCTTGCTTTTAGTTGTAAGGCTAGCTTTTGACTTATAGGGCGCTTAGGCTTTGCTCATAAAAAAAGTGCGCCAAAAGTGGGAGGTGATATCATATTATCTTATAATAGGAGTACGTCTGCTTTTAGCTCGTAGTTTCACTCTTGCTTTAGCCTTACCTTCTATTATATTATATTAGTAAAAGGGCGTGTTCTCTTTGAAAGAAAGATGTACAGTGGCGGTCTTCTCGTCAATCTTCGGAGCTGAGCTAGGCACTGGCTACAGGGCGACTGACCGAAACTCTTTCTCTTAATGAGAGTTTTTTTTTCAGTTTCAAAAAGAAGAGTCACGCTCTTTCTTGCCCTAAGAAAGAGGGCTTAAGTCATGGATCCCAATCCGCCGATAAGGCTTTTTTTTTGGTATGCCGCTCCGCAAACAAGGAGCGAATGAACATAAATGCAAAAAAATCTCATGAATATCCTTCGTCCGTTATCTCCTCATCTTCCTATTTATAAGTCACAGCTTACTTCGACGTTTCGGTTCCCATTTTCTTTTCTTTTTTTCGGTATGCCGCTCCGCGAGCAAGGAGTGCCACGCACGAGCGGAGGGAAAACAAAGCAGGGGGAATTCCTCGTTGGGGGAAATCCTTTGATTGCGTATTGAATATAGATCCATGTCTTTCTTGTTCCACTAGCTAGGACAAAATGATCACATGTCCGTTTCGTTATTACAACCTTTTTTTTTGATGTCAAAGACCAGAAGCTACGCGAAAATTCTCATTGGATCTCGGTTGTTCTTAACAGCGATGGCTATTTATTTAAGTCTTCGGGTAGCACCACTAGATCTTCAACAAGGTGGAAATTCTCGTATTCCGTATGTACATGTTCCTGCGGCTCGGATGAGTATTCTTGTTTATATCGCTACGGCTATAAACACTTTCTTGTTCCTATTAACAAAGCATCCTCTTTTTCTTCGCTCTTCCGGAACCGGTATAGAAATGGGTGCTTTTTTTACGTTGTTTACCTTAGTTACTGGGGGGTTTCGGGGAAGACCTATGTGGGGCACCTTTTGGGTGTGGGATGCTCGTTTAACCTCAGTATTCATCTCGTTCCTTATTTACCTGGGTGCACTGCGTTTTCAAAAGCTTCCTGTCGAACCGGCTTCTATTTCAATCTGTGTTGGACCGATCGATATACCAATAATCAAGTCTTCAGTCAACTGGTGGAATACATCGCATCAACCTGGGAGCATTAGCCGATCTGGTACATCAATACATGTTCCTATGCCCATTCCAATCTTGTCTAACTTTGCAAACTTCCCCTTCTCAACCTGTATCTTGTTTGTTCTGGAAACACGTCTTCCTATTCCATCTTTTCTCGAATCCCCTTTAACGGAAGAAATAGAAGCTCGAGAAGGAATACCAAAACCTAGTTCACTCGCTGAGTCTCTTTGCATCCATGGCTGAATGGTTAAAGCGCCCAACCTATACCAACAAGGATAAAAGGGCAAATTCGTAGGTTCGATTCCTGCTGGATGCACTTGGAACGTTTAGTTCAATTGCTGCTCACGAAATTGTTACATATAGCTCGCCCAACTAGCTTATGGGGCACTTCACTCGCTCAACACTCGGTCTTCACTCGCTAGAGAAAGAAAAAGTATATATGACTGAAAATCCCGCTTAGAGATCGCAACTATAGTGGAGAGAAAATAAGTCTCAGCAGGCACTAAAGGGGAAGCTTAGAGACGGAATTTAAATATAAGAATAGAGGAGTACGTGGGGGGTGAAGTAAAGATAACTCTAGCAATATAGACCGGGCCTGCTTCCCATTCATTCTTTTATAAGAATGCTCTTCGGCTGGTCAATAGGGCGCATCGCTTTTGCTTCTGTAATAGAGGCGCTGTAATAGGCGCGCTTAGCTAACGAATAAAAACCTTGGTCCGCTTTCATTGGTCTAGCCCGGTCATTGCTTATCTCTTTCTTCTCTATCGGTGAATTGGGGGAAAGAGTGCACCAATAAGGGGAGGTGAAAAAGCAAGAAAGAGGTCAGTAGAGCAGTTGTATGGCTTTCATAGCGTTTAGTAGTTTTAGGGATAGGTAGCTACAAATAGTAGTGGTTGAATGGGAAGAGTTTTTTTAGTTGTTCTTTCAAGAAGGAGTGCTTGAAACATAGCTAGCCCTTCTTAAGGCAAGAGTGCTTGAAGAGAGAGCTACCCAAAGGAGGAGCAGTATACGCAAGGTCTAAGCCTTACATAGTTGTCTTTGTCTCCTCGGTACCCCCTCCCTCTTATTCTTCCTCTGTAATAGCTGCCTTGCTAGCGAAGGGTCTTCCAAGCCCTGAGCGAGCTGAGTGCTTAGCACTGAATTAATAGCACCACTTCTACCACTTGCATAGCATATCGGTAGTAGCTACAAGACAAAAAACTAACTCAAGAACGCAAGAGAAGTGCTTTTTAAAAGGTAGAGCTACAAGAAAGCATCTACTGAGCTAACCATCTAATCTAAGCAGTAGCATCTCAACTCAAGGAATAGCTTTCCCGCAAGAGGAAAGAGCATCTATCTACACAGTTAGCTGCCCCTACTTTGGGATATTGCCTTAGCTAGGTTGGCTCCTAGGCTAAAGCAACTGTACAACAGGCAATGTTATCAGCGATGCCTCGCAGCATGGAATGTTATTTCCTCTTCCTCTGGGCTCTGGAATGGAAGAATTGGTTCAGCATCAACCCCGGGATTCTTTCCCCGACTACAAGAAAGGAAAGCCTTGCCTGCTTCGTCTTTGGTTTGGCATTCTAAGGAGCAACAACTTCCCCGTAGGCTCGATTCGGTTCCATCCTATACCTTCTATCCTACCTACGTCTTATCACTCGGAATCGCATTCTATCACACTGGTGGTACTTCTTGTTGAATTAAAAGATTGGATTAGTCTTTTTCTGTATCCACCCGCCACCCCTGTGTGAGAGTGATTAAATATCAATAGGGGAGCCCCCTAATAAGGAAGTTGCTTCTTGGAAAAGCCTTTTCGCTGCCAAGCTTTTATCTTATTTGGTCGGGCAAGAATCCATCTCGGTTTAAGAATTCACCCAATTGGGACATCCATTCAAAACCTGAAACCATTACCAACGAAAAAAGAAGGTGTTAGAAAGGGGCTTCGAAAGAACTCTTTCAAGAGGAAGGATGCTGCGAGCGAGCCTGTTAAGCTGCGATTGAGCCTAAGTCTTTCCAAAAAGAAAAGGGTCACTTTATTGAAAAGTTCCCATAATACCTTTCTCATCGATAATTTACAACAACTGAAACTTCAACTGATGCCCACGCCAAACGAGATAACTCAGTTGGCTTAGGATTCGTAATGATCTGGAACATCGGTTCCAGTCTTATTCTTTCCTGACCCGATTCCTTCCTTGGCTGTTATTTGCATATAACTAGCTAATGCTGCTGGGAATGCCCTTGGCGGATTCGCACTTCTCTTGGTGGAGTAACTTGCTTACAGTGCTTTAGGGCTCTCTCCACACGGGGCGTCCGTCGTGAATCCTATATATGCCTATATAATGATATGGAAGGGGATTGTCAAGTGGAAAAAGACCATTCGATTCACCTTGACCGGATCACATAGCGTTAGCGGAGCGGTAAACTTCGCAGCAGGAGCAGTCTTTTACTTTAGTACGGATAAACCGCGTTCACGTGGTCGAATAGAAACCTTGCTGCTCGCTCAACGCGCGTTAATTACTCCTCTATCGCGCTTGTGGAGCCTTTTTGAGTTGAGCTTAGCAGGAGCTTACCCGCTTCGGTCTTATTCCTGCCTTACCTTATATGTACTATCATCATAACAATTTTTAGTTGAGTGCAGCAAGAGCTCTGCCGTTAGGCTAATTCCTGAGTAGGGAGGCTGTGGCGAGCGAAAGGGAATGTGGCACTTGTGGACCTGAGCCATGGTTACTTCGTTATCAGATTTCACCAGGAAGAAGATATGATGGATGAAGGCCTGGCCCTGACTGACCAGCTCAACCTGGGAAGTGCGATAATCAAGGTAGAAACCTCGCTGTCAACTGGATGTTTGGGACCCCTAGCCCAGCGACCAAAGACTTGCATGCGGAACAAGATTTTTTCTTGAAAAAAAAAAGCTTACTCAAAAAGAAAAGAGAAGATAATTGCTCGTTATTGACATAACCTTATCTATATCATATAGTTTGTTATGTCAATAAAAATGTATGTCCCTCTCTCCTCAAAGCCCGTAGCCTGCCCCTCTTCTCAGCCCTTGCTGCTCTGCTCTCTCTGTGCGCTATACTTTCAATGCTTTATTGCGAGCTGCATTTCACATGATTAAATGAATGACTTTCGTTTCGAGTAAGAAATTCGTTGCTATCATTCTTCATCATCCTCTGAACAAGAAAGAACAGCCCCGGAAACGCTTTCTTCGGATTCGGCTTTATCCGCTTCGGATAATTCTTATTCTATTCCTTACCCACACAAACGAACCCCCCAAAATCTGTGAAATCTGTTCTAGACAAACCCTCTGACCTAGAATCAGTTGATTCGGATGTGTCTTCTTCTTATCTTCACCCGGCTTAGCCTATTGTTCCAAATCACTCTGCTTCTTTGGATGCTTCGTATGTATTTTCAGATGAGGGATAAACAGAATCCGTTGGTTAGGTGTCTGCCTATGCGGACGGGGATTCGGGGTATGAGTATGGGGATTATGATGAAACAGTTGATTCAGCGGACGATCTAGCGGATGAAACAGCGGAGGATCCCTATTCCTTCTTATTTGCCCCGGCCCCTCACTCAGCTTCAGACTTTGGAAAAGGAACAACTAAAACCTATGCCCGTTCTTCTTCTATGGATTCTGGGTAAACAACCCTTTGCTCTCACCAGGATCGATCGAGGGGAGATAAAAAGTCCTTTCCCTTTAACAGCTGAGGCAAGACCAGCCCCCTTCTATACGAAAGACATTCCAGTAGTTGTTGCATGCTCCTCCTAAGCAAGAAAAAACTTCATGCTGGTTTATCTATTATCCAATCCAACGAGAAAATCGAATGCAATAAACAAATGAAATCGACTATCATGCAAGAAAAAAATATAAGAATTGTGTGCACGCCGCGCCCCTTTGTTAGCAAGAAGCGGTTAGCCGTACTCAGTTCCAGTCACGCTTGCCTGCTTTCCTTTTCCTCTCCCGCGGCAAGAGGCCAAGTCCGAACTCCCACTTTCTTTAGTTCTTGTAATGTCTTATGTAGTGATGAAGCGAGGTCCTTTTCTTTGAGGTCTTGGACCATGCGCCTATCGTGAAGGGTCAATTGCCTTGAGGTGGTTCAATCTCTTATCCCGTAGAGCAGTCTCCTAGTCTATTCGTTATGTCCGCCTCTCTCTCATTCAGTTGCAGATGAAAGTGGAAGGCTTTTCAGTCTCTTCCATTTGTTGTTTTAGCTGCTCTTCTCGCAGCAAGAAAAGCGAGTGAACTGACTTCCGTTCTGGCTTGAGTTGACTTGTGCTCGATCCTTGCAAGCCTTCTAGCGATCGCAGTGAGGTTTTCTGCTTTTTGCTAAGCTGAGTGTAAGAGCTTCCCTCCATAAAGAACTGATTTCTCTTTATTATCTTACTCTATCCGGCTATTGAACCTGGTTCCCCTCTCAAATTGCATATGGTAATAGAGAGCTAGACAGCTTAGAGAGCTCCTCAAAGGGCTAGTTATCAGTCTTCCCGCCTTGCAGTCTTTCCAGGCTCTCCATCTATTCTATCAGTAAGCATTGGCTAAGCCGAAATCTCTTTGTATTTTAAGTCTTCGATTGGTCCATCAGTTTCAGTTGTGGAATAGCCCCTAGGGCATCCTCTGGCTTCCATTCGTTGATTTCTGTCTTTCGCTCGTGAGTTGTGGGACCATCCCCGAATCGTCTTAGTAAGGTTCAATTTGCTTCTTCCTTCCAATGTGTCCCTCAGGTCATGTTTAATAGCCCCGCTTTTAGGGAACCCCTAATGGTAACTTCTCTCCCCTCTCATCAGGTAATTCTTTTTCTTCTTTGAGTTAGCGAAATGACTTCCGTTCTTGGTTCCCGACCGATCTAAAAGCGCTTTCCTTCTTTCGGTTGTATCGAGGGATCCGGGTCTATACCTATTCCCCTATCCTTTCTTTGTGGGTTGATCCTTTTAAAAATGCCCCTATTCATAAAGATGAATCTCCGGTTTTTGTTTGATAATGGGGGAAAGGGACGAAGACTAAGGTTCTGCTTTTCCTTTTGGATGCCCATTGGCGAGTGTCTTAGTAAGCCGTAGACCTTCCATTCTGTATTGCGTAACCATAACCTATGTTGGTCTATCGGGCTCTGTTCTCCTATTCGAGCAAGGCTAAGGGTTTTTCTTTCTTGGTTGAGGCCCGGCCCGACCTTCTTGTGTGACTTGAGGCTTGAAATGCTCTTTCCACTTTCTTTCCATTTCCTATTAGTGTGTTAGAGGGTCTTCCATCTGTCCTATCAGGTACCTTAACCTTGAACCTTGAGGAAGGGCCCATTGCTTTTTGCTGGAGAATTTTTAACTGCTAACCCAGAAAAGACTTATTTTTCTGTCTTCCTTGAGGTAGTGTCCCTCTCAATTTCTTCTTTTTCTTTGTTGTTTTCGGTAGTACAGTGTCTCCCGGGCCTGTGTCAGGAGCGAGATAAAGAATCTTGCTTGGAACTTGATTTGTTGTAGCTGCTTTCCCTGAAGCAAGTCATTTTCCTTTTGTCCTTCTTTCCGGGAGGGAAGTTTCCCCCCTTTGTGTCTCACTTCAGACTATACTCTTGCTTCTTCTTTTACTTTCCTTTTATGTCTGCTATTAGAAGCAGTCGATTAGCTTTCGAAGGCGGCAACCAATCCGTCTCGCATGCCAGTCCGTCTGTCTCTATGTCTTGGACCCACGAATCATCCTCATCACTAAGCTCAACTTATCCCTAAGGAGAAGTGGGGGCATCGGGGGGAGTGAATCTTGTCCCGGTTGTATCCCCATTGGTGTATCGCTTAGTCGTAGAAGGTGAACCGCTTTCTTTTTTTCTAAAGAGAATTTCGCATATTTGACTAGATAAATTTGCTGAACTTCATTCATTCTATCCAGAAGCTGTCCTGTAAAGCATAGTTTTTATTTATGTATATAGTTTTTATTTTTCCTTTATGGAATATTCCGTGGTCGAAAGAAAGACTTTGCGGTAAGAATCAAGGGATTGATTACTTTACTGCAAGCTTAGTAAGTCAGTTTCATACTGAAAGTCTAAAGGTTTTATTCCTTAGGGATATGTTAACTACGAATGACTAGATAGAGTCGAGTGATGCTTGAATAATAACATCCATTGCCTCATTTGAGCTTGAATCTCTTTTTTCATTTCTGCTTAGGTTCTTTCTTTCTACTTCCGTAGGTTCTGAAAGAAGATTAGTGTCTCGGTTGCACTTTTAAGAGTTAGTAATCCCCTGATGCATGCTATGCTACCAATGCTTCCTTGATTGTAAGTAGGACTTTGGCAAAAGGGGCATAGATGGAACTCATTTTGGATTCTTCGCATCATATACGAGAATAGTCTTTTCTAATTCCGCTAGACCAAGCCCTTCACCTCACTCTTCTTTGTAGAGTTTGTTACTCCTCAAGCTATGACTTATATAGCTATCTTGAAGCAATCATTTGCTGCTACTGAGTCTTGTTCAGCGCCTATTTCTTTGATTTACCTCAGTCCATGCTTCCCAAAGCCCCTGATTATCACACATAGGCTTCTGGCTTTTCCGTCCGAATCCCATTCTATGATGGGAGCTTGCTTCACTAGCGTTCCTTCCTATAAGTCTATACAGACGATTCCACATGTTCGTCCGTGACTGACCTGCATTTGTTCTATAATGAAGAGAGATAGTATAGCTATTGAAGGAGAAAGCCTCTTTTTTTTTTTCTCTTTAGGCTATAAAGATCCTGTTTCCAGCATCTTCGACCCTTCTTTCCTTTCGCTCTGGCCAAGTCTTCTTGCTCGCTGAGAATGATTCCTTCATTTAAGTAAGGCTGTCTTGCTCTGACTATTAAAGCCCCTCCTTCTGGAAGGGAAGTAGGAATGTCCCTCTTCCTTTGAACTGGATTTGATGAGTGGACCATTCGCCTCGAAGGAAGACGATTCAGTGCATATCGATGAAAATAACATATATATAATAAGACTTCCATTGAGAGTTTCAAATTCTCATGAATTGACCAACTTTCTATATCGAAAAGGACTTGATAAACTTCCTGTAATAGATGTTCCGTATTTCATTTCCTAGATTTATCGTTCCCAGCTTTCATAAATGGAAGCCTATGACCCTCAAATTCCACAAGCAAGTCAAATACCAGATGCTTAATAAAGGTCGGTGCCCTTCTCGACGATCCTATTCTAGGAGATCACTCTTCTGCTCGCGTATTACCCAGAGTAGAACGAGCTGGCAAGGATTTCAACTTCAAAGCTCGGAAGCTATTTCTATTTAGAGAAAAGGCCCGAGGGAAAAGACTCTGCTTCCAGGCTTCTTCCCTACTTGCCTACTCTTTGCCTTAGGATTCATTATCAAAGGAGATTGCACCCTTCAAGCTAAGAGATTGATCCTAAGATCGCTGGAATACCCCTCACGTTGATTGGCTTAACGTGCCAAAGCGCGCGCTATAGAAGTCTTTGGCATTGGATTTAGGGAACTTTGCTTCCCCTACTAAGCTTCAACTTCCGGATGGAGCGGTAAGCCAACTTATTTATTTATGGCTATAGCCGACGATTGAGCAAGAGAACCCGGATCAGCAAGAGCGGATTCTTCGACAGCAGGAGCTAGAGATCCATCAACAGCGGGATATGAAATAGCCATTGGCAGCCCTTAAGCTAAGAAATCAGTCTAACTACTACCCCTTTCTTTACGCCAGAGGTGGCTTCTTCCCAATTCACCTAGTTGCCACTTGTCCTTGTGGCGCGGAAGGCTTTTGCCGTGCTCTACTCTCAAGCAGAGAGAGCTGCACCCATTAAGGCGGAGAAAGATGGACGACCAAAGTATACTTTTAGCTAAGAAGGGCTCAGCAAGAGCATCTGTTGAGGCGTCAGCGAGCGATTCAGCAATTTTTACGATTAGGAGATAGAAGGCAGGGATACATCATCTTATTCCGCGGCGGAAAGCAATCTTGGGATTTCTCATGTTAAGTATATGATTTTCTTGTAAAGATTCAAAGTATACGGCATTCCTTTGTCTTGTAAATTCCTTTAAAAGTAAGGGCTCTCCCTATTCCTTCAACAGGAGGGGTATATGTTCTTCTTGCTGTGTCGGCTCCCTTCTTTTCAGTTGGAGGCTGACTACCCGGTCAAAATAGGTCTAATCTTTTTTTTTCTGGCGAAAGGCCTGCTCTTTTTATAAGTCTTCCTCGGTAAAGATCTTGTAACGGAGATTCTTCGCCAACTTTCCACATCTTATTTATATTCATCGAATTCAGCGGCGTAAAAGGCCGAAGCGATAGCCCAATTATCTAATTCTCTTAAGTGGTAGCAGATGATTGAGCAAGAGAAAGCGGTCTTCGACTTGGCCGTGTTAAGTATCAGATATTTACCATCGAGAGTGAGCAGGGGACCCTGGTCAGTCAGAGGTCCTTTTTCTTCTTATTTTGCGCGCCCTGGTACTGGAAAAGGTCTTATGTAATGTAGTCAAGGGTACTCTCCCACTACGGGTCTCCCTTACCAACAGTACTCTCCGGGGAAGGGTCTGACCCACCCAGAAAAAAGGAGTCCAATTCATGAGTCCTGTGCTTATATGCATATATGATTTTATAGTAAAATCTTCTGAAATATCGTAAGATGAGTCTTCCAAATCACCTCTGCGCGGATTCGCCATTCTAACCTCTCCACAGGGAACCGTCTTTCGTAGCTCGGCAGCTCGCTCTCCTTTTAGGAAGTAATGGTGCCATCTTCCGCTAGACCAAGCGACTGGGAGGGGCCCGTTCTCAGCTCCTAGGTTTACTAGTTCATTCATAGCTCTTAGAGAGAAAGCTCTACCTCTAGCCCTTACATCCCTTCTAGCTCTATGATTGAGATTAGCTAGCCTTAAGCTCTTCCCGCTTCATTTCTGTTAATCACCCACGTTTCCATCTTTCTTTGATCTTGGACAAAACAGTTAAATAGAGCCAACCTATACAGGTTAACTAGGACACAATTTCAACCTTTTTTCATTTCTTACCTTTCTCAAATAGCAGCAAGTCGGACAAGAAAGCCTATGTCACGAATGAATCTATTCTGGGTAAAACAGGTCCCTTATAGGATGATGGTCCTTCCGAGGACCAGGGCGTAGATTTTCATAGAACTATCTGAATAGACTCATTGCTTTGATAAATATATTAAGAGAAGAAAAATCTCACCTTGAGCCGAGTTGAGTAAACAAAAAAAAGACCCGGTTCACCAAAAAACCTATCAAGAATGAGTGAAAGCCCGCTTCAGGATTGGAACGACATCGCTAGTAGGGTCAGGGGTCTCACCCCGGGAGAGAGTCATCTCTTGCGGAGCCGGCTGCGGCCCGGTATACTCTACTCCATTTTCTACCGGCATAAGCTCCAATCTGACTGAACGAAGAAAGCGTAAACTCGAGTTCTTTCTTTCATTTCAGGTCGCTTGTTGTCGGATTGGATCGATCAAAGCTCTCGCCCGGCCAATGTGTGCAGGATCCCGAGGGTCTAAGATCCCTTCTGACTTCACGTCTAAAAGCAAGAACTCAGGTCTACTATCAGTAGGGCAGGAATCGTGGTTGACTTCCGTTTTCTACAACTAGTTCTTATGTTCCCGAGGTAGAGTGAGACTGCCTTCCAATTTCCTTTCGGCGAGGGGACCGGAAAAGGCCGCTGCAGATCCAATTGCTTTGACCGCTACAGGAGCGCTTAGAGGGGCTACAGTGGCAAAACCAGAGAGTTGGTTGGCCTAGTTGGAGCTAGGGCGGCTATAAAACCTCTTGCTAGGCCGGGGAAAGCGATAGCCCCTGCAGCGGTTAAGGCGATAACAAGAGTAGCTGTCGCTGCTAGCGAAGGAGATAAGGGAGAGGCGTTTTATTAGTTTTCCTTAGGCGCTGTAGAAAGTGATTTCTCGACTTCAGTAATATCCCAGTACTCTAGTGAAAGAGATGCTTGTTGAGAGGCCTTCTTTCCTCTTTGGTAAGATCTTTCCAGTTTCAGAATTCTAGAAGCTAGAGGTAGAGCTATGAGCTAGTACTATGGAGGCCAGGCATTTTTGAGTTAGTTAGTTAGCTAGTCCCAGTAGTAGGCTGAAGGGATATCACTAGTTCCTAACTAGGCGAGAGTCAAGATAAGATTGAAAATTTACCAGTAGTCCCTCCAAATCTGCAAGCTGCTAGTACGCGTGTAAATCCCTTTTTTGTGTTGGCAGCGGTTATGCATTAGATGATTACTTTTAATGAATACCTTCTCATACTTAACTTATTCCAGACCTATCCTTTTGCATGCTTCTAAGGCTCGAACTCATCACTAAGTACGAGACTTTTCTTTTCTTTCCTCTTTTATCCTTGGATTGCTATTGCTATTGGTTGCATAAAAGAATATCGTATAGAGAAGTGTTCGAAATAATCTCTGTGCGGAAAAAAAAACGAATATGCTTGATGAGGATTTATCCCCTTATCTGACTGGTGGTTCTAACCTGATATCTATCATTGAGTCGGGATCAGAGCGAGGAGGCCCCCTCCCCTCGGCTTAAGAAGGCTAGATTGCTCAGAAGGAGGAGAAGACGAAGAAGAAGAAAAGGGCTCAGCTTGCTTCAATTACCGTTCAGAGCCTTCCAAAGAAAGTGTACCAGCTTATAGTTGCAGATTGGTGTGGAAGCTTATAACCTTATCGAAGTTTCATTGGAAAAATAAGACTGGAGAGCCCCCGGTCGACGATATGTAGGTTCCCTGAGAATGGAACCGAGGTAGCGGGACTTTTTTTAGTTGGGTGGGAAAATCCCCTGTGGATTTTTTTATTTTACATAACACACTTGACCGGCTAGCTGACGTCTTCCTCGTCATATCGAACTTGCCTTGCCCAGATAAATTACTTAACTTAATCATAGTAGAGTTGCAGAGTAGTTATCTGTGCCCCAGACCGCGATGCTTATTGGTATGCCGCATCGCACTGAATGCAAAATTTTCCCATGCTTTACGTTGGTCAACAACCAACAAAAGTAAGTTTCTATAGTTCTTCACTACTCGTACAGGAAGGAGTCTCTTTCTTCTTTCTGTCTGGAGGGAATCTTTTTTTGTTAATCAAGAATGCCTCAACTGGA